TTAAGGAAACTTTACAACGTTACAAAGAACTTCAGGACATTATAGCTATCCTGGGGTTGGACGAATTATCCGAAGAAGATCGTCTAACTGTAGCAAGAGCACGAAAAATTGAGCGTTTCTTATCACAACCCTTCTTCGTGGCAGAAGTCTTTACCGGTTCTCCAGGGAAATATGTTGGTCTCGCAGAAACAATTAGGGGGTTTCAACTGATACTTTCCGGAGAATTAGATAGTCTTCCCGAGCAGGCCTTTTATTTAGTGGGTAACATCGATGAAGCTACCGCGAAAGCTATGAACTTAGAAGGGGAGAAGAAATGACCTTAAATCTTTGTGTACTGACTCCTAATCGAATTATTTGGGATTCAGAAGTGAAAGAAATCATTTTATCTACTAATAGTGGCCAAATTGGCGTATTACCAAACCACGCCCCTATTGCCACGGCGGTGGATATAGGTCTTTTGAGAATACGCCTCAATGACCAATGGTTAACGGTGGCCCTGATGGGCGGTTTCGCTAGAATAAGTAATAATGAGATCGCCATTTTAGGAAATGATGCGGAGATGAGTACTGACATTGATCCGCAAGAAGCTCAACAAGCTCTTGAAATAGCTGAAGCTAACTTGAGTAGAGCTCGGGGTAAGAGACAAGCAATTGAGGCGAATCTAGCTCTCAGACGAGCTAGGACACGAGTAGAGGCTCTGAATGTTATTTCGTACTAGTCAAAAATACATCAAAATAATAATCAAAAGAAGTTCTTTATTATTATACACTATACACCAGATTTTGATTCCGCCAATTGAAGACAATCAAGTCTAGATGATACAACGAAAAAAGAAGATGGGTAGAAAAACTTATTAGATACCATTGACTCTGGTATCTAATAAGTTCTACCTACTATTGGATTTGAACCAATGACTCCCGCCGTATGAAAGCAATACTCTAACCACTGAGTTAAGTAGGTTATTTATCATCACAAAAAAAGGACCCATCGCTTCGGGGATTATAGGTGGAATATTATTTCTAAGCAATACCAATCCGCTAACAGTAAACGGATCAGAGAGCTATCATGTGGGATCCTATCTTGACAAGAAATTATCTATATGTTAAGATATCTATGACAAGGGCTATAGCTCAGTTAGGTAGAGCACCTCGTTTACACGTGCGCCAATGCTTTTCAAGAGAGCCCATTATGCAATGAACATAATTGATCTTATTGAGAAATCGATGTCTTACTCCATAGATTCGAAGGAACAAGAGAACAATAGCCTGACAAATATTGGGTTCGGTCCGATTTGAGTGCGAATTCAGGTGCCAAATCAAATAGAACCTACCATTGATTTGCTATTTGATAAGGTAAATACCCAGTCCATTCAATGCTAGGCTTAATGAGTATAAGGGACTCAAAAGAACCTCTTTTCGTCCTATGAACTTTAAGGTGTATGAAGTCTCATATTTAATTCTTGCAGCGGAACGATGGAGACTCCATTTAACTCAGGTTGATCTAGGCCGGAGGCAGACCTAAGTCAAGGTAACCCTTCTTTGAAACACTTTGGTATTGCTCCTTCATCAGAATACAAATGATGAATCACAGAGCACATGGAGCCATCTTATTATCTTCCCATAAAGAAAAAATATGGTGGACTAACTGATCTTTACATCAATCAGTTGATGAAAGAGCCCAATGCAACAAAATGCATGTTGGGTCTTTGAAACAGTTCGAATCATTTCGATAATAATAAGTTTGATCTGTTTTACCGAGAAGGTCTACGGTTCGAGTCCGTATAGCCCTAACACATTCTATTTTTGTATAGACATTCTATTTTAGTTTAGTATAGTTTTCATTTCCTCATTAGATTAGTACTTGTTTATGGACTGACCCGTCTATTTGTCCGTAGAAATGAAAGCATTACCACATGCTCATGTGAATACATAGGGACAGGAAAATAAAAACAATAATTCATTCCAACGAATCCAATCGCTATTTGTAAAATCTAGGATAAAATACCTATCCTTCTTCCTTAATCTTCACGGGTGAATTACATATGACTTTTTTCCTGTCCATGATCAAAGAGTTACGGATATACTTTTGTTTTGGTATACCCAATCTCAGTCAATGAAAATCATGACATGTTCCTCCGTCTAAAAACTTTATCCTGACCCAGCCAAACGGAATCCTAAGTTACACGGATCTAGTACCTATTCTTTTCTTGATCTTGTATTTGTAGAAATCCCTCGACTTCAACTAATTCTTTTTTGGCCGAACAACAAACAAATTGGTTGTTTCAAATATAATGCAGAGATAATGAATTGGTCCTTAATGTATCAACGTTCCTTCGTCTATATTCTATGAATTGGGTTGGTTTGGGGATTTGGTCTGTCGAATTGTTCGACAATGTGTGATTCTTTCTATTAGAAGTATCTTATGTAGATCATTTATGATTCCACGAATTCTATCACTCTGTGCTATTTTTCATTGTGTAGTGTAAGTTTGTTCCAAAATA